TCAATTTTTAATCCAATACACAAATCTATTGGTTCCGTTAAGGTAGCTATATGCTGTTTATTATCAATGATTTCCACAGAGGGCGGTAAAACGATGTCTCGAGCAGTTATATATCCGGGACCTTGGACACAAATAAGTGCGTTGCACGTTCCATATAGATTACTTCTTAATACAATCTCGTTCAAATTCATTAAAATTTCATGTACTGATTCTTGAATACCTACTATGTTAGAATAGTCATGTGGTATGTTCTCAGATTTTGCACGTGTAATACATGTTCCTTCTATTTCGCCAAGTAAAGCTCTTCGCATCGCAATGCCTATTGTGTCGGCTTGACCTTTCATAAGTGGAGACAGAATAAAGCGTCCATAAAAAAGACGCTTACTGTCTCTTCTTGATTCAACACACTTCCACTGTAGTGTCCGAGTAGATACTTTGACTTTCTCTCGAACCATAGTAATTTTTTTTGATCAGATCATTGAATCGTTTATTTCTCTTGAAACCCTTTCAGCCTTTATTTAGTTCTATACACGTCTTTTTTTAGGGGGTCTACAACCATTATGTGGCATAGGGGTTACATCTCGTACGAAACTTAAAAGTATACCGCTTCTACGAATAGCTCGTAATGCTGCATCTCGTCCCAGTCCAGGGCCTTTTATCCTTACTTCAGCTCGTTGCATACCTTGATCCACTACTGCTCGAATAGCATTTCCTGCTGCGGTTTGGGCAGCAAAAGGTGTTCCTCTTCTTGTACCCCTGAATCCACAAGTACCCGCGGAGGACCAAGAAATCACCCGACCCCGTACATCTGTAACGGTCACAATGGTATTGTTGAAACTTGCTTGAACATGAATAACTCCCTTTGGTATTCTACGTACATTTTTACGTGAACCACTACGTGTATTTTTACGTGAACCAATTCTTAATATAGGTTTTGCCATATTTTTTCATTTCACAAGAAATATATGGATATATCCATTTCATGTCAAAACGGATCGTTTTTTTGCTAGCTCCTTGCAAATGCCCCTTTCCTTTACTTTTAGTAAGATTATCCTTGTCTTTGTTTATGCCTCGGGTTGGAACAAATTACTATAATTCGTCCCCTCCTACGGATTAGTCGACACTTTTCACAAATTTTACGCACGGAAGCCCTTATTTTCATAGTTGTTATTCCTTAATTCTGTGAATATATTTATTGTTGGACGAAAAAAAGGTTTCTTGATATTTTTGAATCTTGAAGTTGAAAAAACCATTTACTCATTTGAATCCTTGTTATGGAGTCTAGAAAATTAATGCCCCCTGATTAACTTATACCTAAGAACTTACTCAAATTGTTACCTTTTTTCTCCTACAGGTATACCTATACAAAAATATGTCGAATCCGTTCAGAAGCATGACCGAAAATCAAACAAATCTTTAGTATCTAAAAAAAAGCCGTTCGGAAGTGATTAAGAAATCAAACTTTCATTAATTCCTTTTTTCTTTAATTTCATTCGAGGTAAAACATCCGAAACTTTTTTAGCAGGGGTGGTATTACACAACCCCTTTTTTCACAAATCGTAAGTTCCGGATATCCATTTTTTATATTAGAAGGATTACCATATATAACACAAAATTTCTCCGCCGATTCTTTTTAGTCGAGCTTCTCGGTCTGTCATTATACCTTGAGAAGTCGAAAGGATTACAATTCCTATTCCGCCTAAAATTCGTGGAATTCGTTGAGAGTTAGAATAGATTCGTAGACCCGGTCGACTTATTCTCTTTAAATTTAAAATCGTTTTATAGGATTCTTTCTTATTTCGTCTATGTCTTAGGGTTAAAATCAAAAAATATTGGTTGTTTTCGCGATGTTTCCTTACGTTTTCGATAAAACCCTCTCGTAAAAGTATTTTAACAATGCTTTCGGTGATGTTAGTCGATCCTACCCGAACCGTTCCTTTTCTATTCATGTCAGCATTTCGTATAGAGGTTATTATATCAGCAATAGTGTCTTTCCCCATGATAAGTTAAAATTCCTTATTGTTCTATAAATTTTGATATAATCAACATGTTCTTTTTCTTTTATTTATATATAGATATAGACGAATTATATATTAATATATGAATTTAATTATTAATATTTGATTATTAAGGGTATATGCGTGATACACAATCTATTAATTAATTTGATTTCACTACCGTTTTTGAATCCTATACTAAACTATCGATACTTAGGTCTTATAATACCTCAGGAGCTAATGAAACTATTTTAGTAAAGTTTAATTGTCGCAATTCCCGTGGGATCGCCCCAAAAACTCTAGTTCCTTTTGGATTTCCTTCTTGATCAATGACAACTGCGGCATTGTCATCATATCGTATTATCGTCCCATTGTTACGTTTGAGTTCTTTACAAGTACGTACAATTACAGCTCTGATCACTTCTGATCTTTCTAGAGGAGTATTTGGTATTGCTTCCTTGATTACAGCAACAATAACGTCACCAATACGAGCATATCGGCGATTACTAGCTCCTATTATTCGAATACACATCAATTCTCGGGCCCCGCTGTTGTCTGCTACATTCAAATAGGTTTGTGGTTGAATCATATCATTTTTTTTTATCTCTTCTTTTAATGCAAAGGACGAAGTAAAAAAATATTGTTTGTCAAAAAAAGAAAACTTATAATCTTTTTATCCTTAAATGTTATTTAGCTTTTTCATTCTATATTCCTATTCAGAAATAATGAATTGGGTTTTTATAGGCATTTTTGATGCCGCTATTGAAATAGCTTTTCTGGCTATGTTTTCGGGTACACCACCCATTTCATAAAGGATTTTACCTGGTTTAACCACAGCTACCCAATACTCCGGGGATCCTTTTCCAGAACCCATACGTGTTTCCGCAGGTCTTACTGTAACTGGTTTGTCTGGAAATATACGTACCCAAATTTTTCCACCGCGTCGTACATTTCGTGTCATTGCTCGTCGCCCCGCTTCTATTTGTCTAGATGTGATCCAAGCGGGTTCAAGTGTTTGAAGAGCATATCTGCCAAAACAAATACGATTCCCCCGAGAAGATATTCCTTTTAGTCTTCCTCGATGTTGTTTACGAAATCTGGTTCTTTTTGGGTTATAGTTGATGGGTTTTTTCTATCCATCTCTACTACAGAACTGAACGTGAGAGTTTCTTCTCATCCAGCTCCTCGCGAATAAAAGGACTAAAAAAGCTTGTATTTAAGATATAGATGTAGTTAATGATTAATTCTATTAATCATGGTATTTTTTGAAATTTCATCCGATCTCTTCTAAAATTTTCTATGTCTTTTTCGAAATGGAATCCAAAATTAATTATATTTATTTAAAAATAACGTAATCTCATCATCTCGAATGTCGTTTTTGTTAGAGTTAGAATATTCTAACAAATCCTTATTTTCTTTTATCTTTTGAATTTTTTTTTCAAATAAAAAAAATTTTTCGCCGACGAATATTTACTCTTTTAATCTCTATTTAAATTTGATGTTTATCCCACGAGGTCTCAAAATAAAAATCAGAATAGATAATAAAGTTTCTGGTTTATTCCGCCATCCTGTCCAATGAATTACTAAGATTTTTTTTCAAGAGAATCCTCTATATTCATGGGTTCCGTCGTTCCCATCGCTTCTTGATTAATCATTAGGCCCGAATTCTACAATGGAGCTCTTACATTAAATTTTTAATTTCATTTTTTAATTTGTTTTTTTGAGTCAATTTTCTCAGTTTTTATTGGCTCAAGGCTCTTAATTTTTGGTTTTCGGAACAGATTTATCTATTTATTATGAATGAATCTGTATTGATGCTTTATTACATTGCTTTTCTTACAGTGACCTCATAGACTTTCCAAATTGGAATCATATATCATTAATATTCAAATTTTTCTCTCTTTCTTTCTTTCATCCTTCCATTTATCCGCATACTTTTGATTACCTTTCATAAATTACTAATCATATTTCTTTATTTTTTTTTTTTCAGTTGCTACAATGATATGATTAGTCTATCATATCTTGACTGATTTTTTTGGATCCAGATAATGCGAAGCAATGAGTTGCTTAGGTTATTTATTATAGTTATTAGTTGCTGTTATAGGTCAGTTCTTTTTTCTTTTTTGTCTTAATCTAATCGAATCCTAAACCAACGAGTCACACACTAAGCATAGCAATTATATCAAAGGAGTTTTGATGGAAATTTTTATTCAACCTTATAGAATTGCTGATTTTATTCTTAAACACAAAAAAGAAGACTGCAATTTTTTTTATTTCTGTTTTCTGTATAGTGTTATATTACATAGTTTTAGTTTTTTATTGTTGGATAAAATGTAAAGACAAATAAAGTTTTTATTCTTCGTCTACGAATATCCAAATTTTTATTCCTAAGACTCCATAAATAGTTCGAACTGTATAGGAACAATAATCAATTTTAGCTTCAATTGTTTGTAAAGGAACTCTGCCCTCTCTGATCCATTCAACACGTGCAATTTCTTTTCCGTCGATACGTCCTGCAATTTGTACTTGAATTCCTTTTGTATTCGCCTGTTCAGTTAATTCAATAGCTTTTTTCATTGCTTTTCGAAAAGAAACGCGGTTTTTTAATTGTCCAGCTATAAATTCTGCAAGAATATTAGGATCCCCATACGGATTGGAAATTCTGGTAATAGCAATGTTGAGTTTTCTATTGACACAATTAAGTTCTTTTTGAACATTCATCTGTAATTCTTCGACTCTTCGGGGTTTATCTTCAATTAATAATTTAGGAAATCCCATATAGATTATGATCTGGATGAGGTCGATTCTTTTTTGAATTTCGATACGTGCAATTCCCTCCATACCAGAGGATATTCTTATATTTTTTTGGACATAATTTTTAATACAGTCTCGTATTTTTTTATCTTCTTCTAAACCTTCAGAATACTTTTTTGGTTGTGCAAACCAAATAGAATGATGACTTTGGGTTGTACCAAGTCTGAAACCAAGTGGATTTATTTTTTG